CATAAGTAATATAATATGGATCTTTTTTTCTATAATGATAGAGAAATGAAACACATTTATTCACGATTTCATTTTCATTTACTTGCAATTTTTTTTTGAAAAAAAAAAAAGATTGGCTGAACTTGAAAATTGACTCATTGAATGAGTAAACGATTGAATCGGATTCGGTTGGGTGGTACCAACTAAATCGAGTGCTATCTCCCATTTATCTCTTATTGAATTAACTGATCAACTTGCTATCGGACATTTATTTTCGATTTGGTATTATTCCAAAAAGGATTTCGACATATTTCACTTTATTATAATTATGAGAATCAATCCTACTACTTCTAGCCCTGCGGTTTCCACACTTGAAGAAAAAAAACTAGGGCGTATCGCTCAAATTATTGGCCCAGTACTGGATGTCGTTTTTCCCCCGGGCAAAATGCCTAATATTTATAACGCTTTGGTAGTTAAGGGTCGAGATACTGTCGGTCAGCAAATTAATGTGACTTGCGAGGTACAACAATTATTAGGAAATAATCGAGTTAGAGCTGTAGCTATGAGTGCTACAGATGGGCTGATGAGAGGAATGGAAGTGATTGACACGGGAGCTCCTCTAAGTGTTCCAGTCGGCGGAGCTACTCTCGGGCGAATCTTCAACGTTCTTGGAGAGCCTGTTGATAATTTAGGTCCTGTAGATACTCGCACAACATCTCCTATTCATAGATCTGCGCCTGCCTTTATACAGTTAGATACGAAATTATCAATCTTTGAAACAGGTATTAAGGTGGTAGATCTTTTAGCTCCTTATCGCCGTGGAGGAAAAATCGGACTATTTGGGGGAGCTGGAGTGGGTAAAACAGTACTCATCATGGAATTGATCAACAACATTGCCAAAGCTCATGGAGGCGTATCCGTATTTGGCGGAGTAGGAGAACGTACTCGTGAAGGAAATGATCTTTACATGGAAATGAAAGAATCCGGAGTAATTAATGAAAAAAATCTTGCAGAATCAAAAGTAGCTTTAGTCTATGGTCAAATGAATGAACCGCCGGGAGCTCGTATGAGAGTTGGTTTGACTGCCCTAACTATGGCAGAATATTTCCGGGATGTTAATGAACAAGATGTGCTTCTATTCATCGACAATATCTTTCGTTTTGTCCAAGCAGGATCAGAAGTATCCGCATTATTAGGGAGAATGCCTTCTGCAGTGGGTTATCAACCTACCCTTAGTACAGAAATGGGTTCTTTGCAAGAAAGAATTACTTCTACCAAAGAGGGATCTATAACTTCCATCCAAGCAGTTTATGTACCTGCGGACGATTTGACCGACCCTGCTCCTGCCACTACATTTGCACATTTAGATGCTACTACCGTACTATCAAGAGGATTAGCTGCCAAGGGTATTTATCCAGCAGTAGATCCTTTAGATTCAACGTCAACTATGTTACAACCCCGGATCGTTGGCGAGGAACATTATGAAACTGCGCAAAGAGTTAAGCAAACTTCACAACGTTACAAAGAACTTCAGGACATTATAGCTATTCTTGGGTTGGATGAATTATCCGAGGAGGATCGTTTAACTGTAGCAAGAGCACGAAAAATTGAGCGTTTCTTATCACAACCCTTCTTCGTGGCAGAAGTATTTACTGGTTCTCCAGGAAAATATGTTGGTCTTGCAGAAACAATTAGGGGGTTTCAACTGATCCTTTCCGGAGAATTAGATGGTCTGCCCGAGCAGGCTTTTTATTTGGTGGGTAACATCGATGAAGCTACCGCGAAAGCTATGAACTTAGAAGTGGAGAGCAATTTGAAGAAATGACCTTAAATCTTTGTGTACTGACTCCTAATCGAATTATTTGGGATTCAGAAGTGAAAGAAATCATTTTATCTACAAATAGTGGCCAAATTGGTGTATTACCAAACCACGCCCCTATTGCCACGGCTGTAGATATAGGTCTTTTGAGAATACGCCTCAACGACCAATGGTTAACGGTGGCTCTGATGGGTGGTTTTGCTAGAATAGGGAATAATGAGATCACCATTTTAGGAAATGATGCGGAGATGAGTACTGACATTGATCCGCAAGAAGCTCAACAAGCTCTTAAAATAGCTGAAGCTAACTTGAGTAGAGCTGAGGGTAAGAGACAAGTGATTGAAGCGAATCTAGCTCTCAGACGAGCTAGGACACGAGTAGAGGCTGTCAATGTTATTTCCTACTAGTCAATACATCAAAATAATCAAAAGAAGTTTTTTAGAAGTTCTTTATTATACACCACATTTAGATTCTGCCAATTGAAGACAATCAAGTCTAATCTGATACAACGAAAAAAAGAGGATGGGTAGAAAAACTTATTAGATACCGGAGTCAATGCAATGGTATCTAATAAGTTCTACCTACTATTGGATTTGAACCAATGACTCCTGCCGTATGAAAGCAATACTCTAACCACTGAGTTAAGTAGGTAATTTATCACCGCAAAAGAAGACCCATCACCTCGGGGATTATAGATAGAAT